ATATTTAATATATAAAATAACAATCAAAACAATCTTTATATAGTTCATTTCCATGGATCTAATTCTCAATAAAAATAAAAATGAAACTCATTATTGAAAAGAATACAGTAACATAATATATATAATTACTAAAATGTAATATAAATAAGATTTCCCAAAACAATTAATCCATCGGGCTCCCGGACTTCATTGAGTTGCGTCCGGGGCCCGAGGGTAATGGGGGAACTCAATATAAATAAGTTTAGAAAGATTATATATTTACATAATATAAACAGATAACATATTTTCTTCCCCCCCAGGCCCCCGATTTCCCGAGCCATCGGGGGCCTGGAGAAAATATGAGTTTATCTAATAAATAATTTTTAATAAAATAGGTTTTAATCAAATTATTTAAATAGATTAGAATTATAAATTATTGCATTTGTTCAAAACAAAAACCATCTCCCCCATTCCGCCTCGCTACATTACTTTACAAAATTTGTTGGTACAGATTTTTAAAAGACTTATTTAACCTATTTGTGATTTTAAAAAACACAAATAAAAAAGACTAAAATCTAAATAATCATTAAATTTAATTTAAATTTTAGTCTAAAAAATATAAACTTAAAAGATAAAGTGTAATATTGTATAAATATAAAAATAATATTGTTTATAAAAAATTTTAAATTATTCAAAATATATAAAACAACTATTTAATAGATTAACTAACTTATAGTGCCAGCAGTAGCGGTTAAACTTAAAATCTAACTTTACTTATTTAAATTAAAAATATTTTAATTATAAAAAATATCAAAATAAAGTAAAATTTTAACAATATTATAATAAATAATTTATTAATTAATTTAATATTTTCTAAAAAAAAAAGGATTAGATACCCTAGTATTAAGAAAAATTTAAGGTAGTATAAAAATATAAACCTATTTATAACGACGGCATTTCATCTAATTAGAGGAATCTGTTTAATAATTGATAATCCGCAATAAATTTCACTTTAAAAATAAAACTTATATACCTCCATTTAAAGAAACAGATTTAACAATTTATTCAAAATAAATAATAAAAAATTAGGTCAAGGTGTAGTATATATTAAAGATAAAATGGATTACTTTAAATAAATTTTAGAATTATAAGAAATTATTCCTATATGAAAAAGGATTTAAAAGTATAAATTAAATAATATTTAATTTTTAATCAGACAAAAGATGTGTACATATCGCCCGTCACCCTTTTCTACAAGAAAAGGTAAGTCGTAACATAGTTAATGTTTTGGAAAAAGCATTAAGAATTAATAAGCTTTTATAGCATTTTACTTACACTAAAATCAATCTAAAAAATTTTTAACTAAATAACTAATTTAATAATATATCAATAAAAATTTTATAGACCTATTTAACCATTAAAACACATTTTAATATTAATTAAAATATTATAACGGTAATTTTAGTCAAAAATCCTCTGTTTCTCAATTTTATGCTATTTAGATGGTAATTCTCTAATATTTTAGCACTAGACCAAAACGTAAAGATAGGGAGTTGCTAATATCAACAAAAATTAATTTACAATTTTATAACATTTTTCCATAAAAAAAATATTTATTATGTTAAAATTTTATATTCAATTTAAAATTTATTCTACTGAAAAGGATATAATAAATTTTTTAAAAGAAAAATAATGTTCCTTTAGTATCAGGATTTATTTAATATAATATATAAATAATAAAAATCCCGAAATTATGTGATCTATATAAAATAATATTAATTATTTCAATAATTTAATAAAAATTTATATAGAAATTAAACGCTTTCGTACATAATTATATCTGGTTATAATAAAAAAAAAGAATTTTAAATAAAATATTATAATATAATTTATAATATTTATTCAAAAAAAAAAAAAAAAAAAAAAAAAAAAGAATTACAGTATCTAAAAAGTATTAAAACCTCTTTTCCTTTTATTGTTATATTAATATATTATTCTATTTATTTTAATAATAATAAAATAAGTAAAAATTCCAATTAATTTTTAAAAACTCGTCTATATTTAATGACTGTATATCAAAAACATTGTTATTAGAAATTATTAATAATACATCTGCTCAATGAAAAATTAAATAGCCGCATTAGTGCTAAGGTAGCATAATCATTTGTCTTTTAATTTAAGACTAGAACAAAAGAATTTACATTTAAATAAATTTCTTAAAATTATTAATTAAAATTATTTTTAATGTAAAAAAACATTAATTAATAAAATAGACGATAAGACCCTATCGAACTTTACTTTAGTTTAACTGGGGTAGTTAATTAATTATTATTTTAAATAAAACTATATTTTAAATGACCTAATTTAATTAAATTAATGATCAAGTTACCGTAGGGATAACAGTGTAATATTATTTTAAAGATCTTATTTAAAATAAAGATTGCAACCTCGATGTTGACTTAATATCCTTTTTTACGCAATAGTAAAATTAGGAAGTCTGTTCGACTTTTTAAAAATTACATGATTTGAGTTCAGACCGGGGTAAACCCGGTCGGTTTTTTTTTTTTTTTTTTTTATTATAGTACGAAAGGACCTAAAAAAATTAATTAATTAATTTTTAACTTTGTATTAAATTTTTACTTTAATATACTTAAAATAATCTTTATTATAAATATTATAAATATTATGTTAATTTCAATTAGAATTTCAATTAGAATTTTAATTAGAGTAGCTTTTTATACTATTCTTGAACGAAAAGTATTGAGATATATTCAAACTCGAAAAGGTCCTAATAAAGTAGGATTTTTAGGAATTTTACAACCTTTTAGGGATGCTATTAAGCTATTTAATAAAAATATTGTATCTTTAGAATTTATAAATTTTATATTTTCTTATATTTCTCCTTCTTTTTCTTTATTTATTACTTTAATAATCATTCCTATTATTTCTTTTTTTAAATATCCTTTATTTGATATTAAACAAAGAATTTTATTTTTTTTTATTCTATCAAGAATAGCTGTTTATTTTATTTTATTAGTAGGATGATCTACTAATTCTAAATATTGTTATTTAGGTTCTATTCGTAGAGTAGCTCAAATAATTTCATATGAAATTACTTTTTTTATAATTATTTTATTTATTATTTTATTATCTCAATCTTATTCATTTACTCAAATTAGAGAATCCCAAAATATATTATATTTTTTTTGAGGAAATATAATTTTATTTTTAATTTGATTAACTTCTTGTTTGGCAGAGACAAATCGAAGTCCCTTCGATTTTGCCGAAGGGGAATCTGAACTAGTCTCAGGTTTTAATGTAGAATATATAGGAGGTTGATTTGCATTAATTTTTCTTGCAGAATATGCAAGAATAATTATTTTAAGTATAATTACTACAATAATATTTTTAAAAACATTATTAAATTATTTCTCTATCCTTATAATAATTATAATTTCATACTCTTTAATTTGAGTACGAGGGACCTACCCTCGTTTCCGTTATGATATATTAATAAATTTAAGTTGAAAATCCTTCCTTCCTGTAACTTTATTTATTATTCTTTACCCATTAATTTTATTTAATTTTATTTTTTAGAATTTTAAATTTACAAAATTTATGTTTTTACTTAAACTAACTTAATAGACTTTAAAGATTAATCTTTATAGATATTTTCAAAATATCTTTAATAAAGTCATATAACTATAATATCTTGTCTTTCATAAATCAATCAAAATATAAAATAAGAAAAAAAATAAATAATTCTAAAACAAGTTCCTAAAAATATATAAGGATTTTCAACTAAACAAGCTCCAATTCAAGTTAATAATAATCAATTAATTATATAAAATCAAAATAAAAATTTATTAAAGTAATAAAATAAGTTTCTTCGAAAACGATGTTTTAAAAAAAAAGGTAAAAAATATAAAATTAAAACAGATATTACCAAAGCCACTACTCCTCCAATTTTTCTTGGAATTGAACGTAAAATAGTATAAGCAAATAAAAAATATCACTCAGGTTGAATATGAACAGGAGTAACTATAGGGTTTGATGAAATAAAATTTTCTACATCTATAAAAATATAGGGAAATATAAAACAAATAAAAATAAAAAATATAGAAAATATAAAAAATCCATATAAATCTTTTATTCTATAATAAGGATGAAATATTACCTTATCACATCCTCTAGATAATCCTAGAGGGTTATTTGACCCTTTCTCATGTAAGAAAAATAAATGTAAAATTACAAAAAATAAAATTACAAAAGGTAAAATAAAATGGAAAGAAAAAAATCGAGTTAAAGTAGGGTTACCTACTGCAAAACCACCTCATACTCACTCTACTAATAAACCTCCTATATAAGGAACTGCTGAAAGTAAATTTGTAATTACAGTAGCAGCTCAAAAAGATATTTGACCTCAAGGGAGTACATATCCTAAAAATGCAGTAGCTATAGATAAAAGAAAAATGGTAACTCCTCTTAATCACACTTTTTCAAATCGATAAGATCCATAATATAAACCTCGACCAATGTGAATATATATTAATAAAAAAAATATTCTAGCTCCATTAGCATGGATAACTCGAAGTAATCACCCATAATTTACATCTCGTATTATATGAATTACTCTATAAAAAGATAAATTAACATCCCCTCTAAAATGAAAAGATAAAAATAATCCTGATAAAATTTGAATTATTAAAAATAATCCTAGTAAGGACCCAAAATTTCAAAAATATGAAAGTCTAGAAGGAGAAGGTAAATCGACTAAAGATCCGTTAACAATTCTTATTAATTTATTTTCTTTTCGAAAAACTAAATAAATTTTCCATAATTTAATCTATCAAATTAACCCTTTATTCAGGCACTATATTATACACGAAAAGCTCCCTCTTCTATATATCTTATATATACTACTAATAATATAATAACTAATAAAAAAGATACTAAAAATAAATTTATATATCTTAATTCAGTTATCCATAAATTTATTCTAATAAATCTTATATCTCTTAAGAAGAAAAAATTAAAATTTAGTAATATTATTATTAAAAAGGAGAAAAAAAATATTAATCTATAAATTTCAAAAGATTCATTAGGAATTAATCTTACTATATAAGTAAATACTACTAAAACTCCTCTTATTATTACTATTAATAAAATATATCTAAATCAAAAAGTTCCTGTAATTTTATAAATTAGATAAGAATATATTAAAGTAATTAAAATTAATCTTCTTACTATAAATAAAGGTTGAAATCTAATTACAAAAAATACTCCTATTAAAAAAATTAAATTTACCAAAAGTTCTTAATAATTTATAAAAAATATCTACTTTGGATGTAGAAAAATCTTTTATTAATTTTAAATTATTAATATTACTAATTAGTTTTTTAAGATTATGCTGATGACGAAAAAATACTATTACTATACTTTTAAGACTAGAATTACTTTTAATTTCAATATACTTTTTTATATCATCTTCCATAATAATTATTTCCTTTTCTTCTTTCTTACTTATATTAGTAATAATAGTAAGAGGTTCAAGATTAGGTTTAAGATTACTTATTTCTTTATCAAAAACACATAATTCATCTAATACTATATTTATAAATTCTTTAACTTTTGATAAAAATATCGCTCTCCTTTATTTTTCTAATTTATTTGAAGAATAACCCATTATTAATAATATTTACTTCTTTTATAATAATTTTTATTATATTTAAACTAATATTATTTAAAACTATTATTTTTGATAATAATTTTTTAATAGATAATATTTCTATAACTCTTATAATATTAACTTTAATAAGATTTTTATTAATTTCATTATCTACTAATAATTTTTCTGAAATTATTTATCTAATATCCTTAATTATTTTTATCCTAATATTAGCTTTTTCTTCAATTAATATAATTTACTTTTATATTATATTCGAGTTAGTTCTAATTCCTACAATAATATTAATTATAATGTCAGGAAAACAACCTGAACGACTTCAAGCAAGCATTTATTTATTAATATATACAATTTTAGCATCATTACCTCTTTTAATAATTATTATCTTAATTCCATTTGATAAATCATTCATTTTACCTAATTTAATTTTATATAAAATTAAATTAATTTTACCTTTAATTTTAGCATTTTTAGTAAAATCTCCTATATTTATAACTCATTTATGATTACCTAAAGCTCATGTAGAAGCCCCATTAGAAGGATCAATAATTTTAGCAGCAATTTTATTAAAATTAGGAGGATATGGATTAATTCGATTTTTACCCTTTTGTTTAATAAAAATAAATTTATTAAATTCATTTATTTTTAGTATTAGAATAGTAGGTGCGACCGCAACTGGATTAAATTGTGTCCGACAAAAAGATTTAAAATCTTTAATTGCTTACTCTTCAGTTGCTCATATAGCTTTAGTTTTATTAGGCTTATTTTCATTTAATTCCATCGGATTAATAGGAGCAATATTAATAATAATTGCTCATGGACTATCATCCTCAGCTTTATTCCTATTAGTAAATGATGTTTATTATAAATATCACTCACGTAATATTATATGTTTTAAAGGAATATTAGCTATCTTTCCAAATATAGTGTTTTGATGATTTTTATTTATAGCTATCAACGTTTCCGCTCCCCCTTCAATTAATACTATTAGTGAAATTTTAATTATAATAAGAATAATTATATGAGAAAAATCAACAATAATTATAATCTTTTTTATATCTATTTCTGTAACTATCTTTTCAATAATAATATTTTTAAATTTATCTCATAATAAAAACAAAAATTTCCCATCAATCTCATCTCCCCATAAAACTTTATTATCTTTATTTACACATTTTACCCCTTTAATTATTTTAATCCCTAAAATAGAAATCTTTTTTTATTAAAAATCTAGTTTAAATAAAACAGTAACTTGTGGTGTTACAAATTCTTACATAATTTTTTCTTTATTTACTTTACTTTTATTATCTATTTTAATAATAATTATAAGTATACTTTTTCTATTTAAAAATACCTTTATTTATATTTCATTCCCTTTAATTAATTTTTGATTTTTAAATATCTCTACCAGAATAATTTTAGATTGAATATCATGTTTATTTTTAAGTACAGTACTTATTATTTCAAGTATAATTATATTATTCAGAATTTATTATATTCCAGAAGAAGAACAACCTCGATTTTCATTAATACTTTTAATATTCATTTTATCTATAAGAATTTTAATTATAAGAAATAATTTATTTTTAATTTTATTAGGATGAGACATATTAGGAATATCTTCATATATTTTAGTAATCTATTATCAAAACAGATCTTCTGCAGCTTCAGGATCTATTACTTTATTAAGTAACCGTATCGGAGATATTTTTATTTTACTTTCTATTAGAATATTAATCTATATTTGTAACTGAGAATTTAATATAAATGAAGACTATTCATTAATTATTATATTTATATTGATACTAGCAGCTTGCACAAAAAGAGCACAATTTCCATTTTCTGCTTGACTTCCTATAGCTATATCAGCACCTACTCCTATTTCAGCTTTAGTTCACTCATCAACCTTAGTTACTGCAGGAGTATTTTTAATAGTCCGAATTATAGAAAATATACACCCTACAACATCTTTATTTTTAATAACTATTTCATCAATCACAGCTTTATATGCAAGTATATCAGCTAATTGAGAACAAGATTTAAAAAAAATTATTGCTTTATCAACTTTAAGACAAATAGCTATTATAATATTTGCTATTTCTATTTATTCTACTTTACTAGCCTTTTTTCATTTAGTAATTCACGCTTTCTTTAAATCACTTATATTTATATGTGCTGGAACAATAATTCATGAAACAAGATATCAAGATATACGAAAAATAAGTTTTATATCAAAATGTTACCCTTTAATCTCATCCACGTTAGGGGTAGCAAGAATAGCATTAATAGGAATCCCATTCATATCAGGATTTTTTTCAAAAGATTCTATTATCGAAAAACTAATTAATTCAAAAATAGAATGTATTTTATCAATTTCAATAATTATTTCTATTGGAATAACAGCTTCTTATTCTTTTCGAATAATTACTTTATCGAATAATTATTTCTCTAAAAGAAAACTTGATTTATTTAATCACACTTCTATTCAATCGAACTTATCTATTCTAATAATAATTCCAATATCAATTATTCTAGGAACATTAATAATATGAATCATTAACCCTTTATGAACAATATTCTTTTTTCCTAATTTCTTTAAATTTACAATTATATTTATATTATTAATAGGATTATCATTAGGATTAATACTTTCATTTAAAAGAATTAAATTTAAAATATTAGGAAAACCTGCAATTTTATTATGATTTATTCATATTATATCTACTATATTAATAAATATGTTTTCTCCTTTAATAAATTTATTTTTTTGATTAGATAAAAGTTGACAAGAAGAATTTGGTCCAAAAAAAACCTTTACTATAAATATATTAATAATATCTTTTACAGAAACAATTAATTCTTTACAAATAATAACATTAGTAATAATAATAATTATCCCTATTATTTTCTTAATTTATCTTTTTAGCTTATCTAGAGCGCTTTACTGAAAATAAAGAAGACTAAACATTTTTACTATGAAATAGTAACGTGAAATTCACTAAATTTTCCATATCTTAAGTCGAAATTAAGCCGCTTACAAGCTACTTTCTTAAGTAGTAATTAACTATAAGAAAGTTAGCAGCTTCCTAAAAACCTATCGTATGTTTCCATTTTAATTAATTGCAAATTAATTTTTAACTTTCTTTAAAATCTTCTTTTTATTAACAATAAAAACGCTAAAAGCTTATATATCTAATTGGCAGAAAAGTGCATTAAGTTTAAGTCTTAAATATAATTATAAATTTACATCTAATCAATCTAAAGAACCATATTTATATTCATAAAAAAGCCCTAAGATTAAAATAAATATAAATATAAAAAATACAATCAGTATAATATTTGAATATATTAAATAAGGTAAAGGTAAAATCAAAGAAATCTCTACATCAAAAATAATAAATAAAATTGAAATTAAAAAAAATCGATAAGAAAAAACAAATCGTGTAAAAGAATTAATATCAAATCCACATTCATATCTTCTTATTAATTCGTTTTCTATGTCTACTTTAAAAAATATTATACCAAATAAAAAATAAATTACTATTACTAAAAATAAACATTCTATGAATAAAAAATAAATTATTTTATTCTATTTTTAATTGGAAATTAAACGTACTATAATACTATTATTACATATACCCCATCAATATACAACTGAAAATAAAAATAACCATACTACATCAACAAAATGTCAATATCAAGCAGCCGCTTCGAACCCAAAATGATGTCTTCTAGAAAAATGATTTTTTGAAAACCGTATTCATATCATAAATAAAAAAAGTGTTCCAATAATTACATGAAATCCATGAAAACCAGTTGATATAAAAAAAGTAGATCCAAAAACACAATCTCTAATTCTAAAAGATCTTATAATATATTCAAATCCTTGTAGTATTAAAAAATATACTCCTAATATTCAAGTTAATATTAATGAATAATTAGCTTTACTTCAATTTTCATTTAAAATTATCTGATGACATCAAGTAACTCTTACCCCAGAAGATAATAAAATAATAGTATTTAATAAAGGAACTTGAAAAGGATTAAAAGAAAAAATTCCTTCAGGTGGCCATTGAACTCCTAATTCAACTGAAGGTCTTAATCTAGAATGAAAGAATCCTCAAAAAAAAGATAAAAAGAAAAAAATTTCTCTTACAATAAATAAAATCATACCTCAAATCAATCCTCTTAATACTATTCTAGAATGAAAACCTTGAAAAGTTCTTTCTCGAATTACATCTCGCCATCAAGTTAAAACTACCAATAATAAAATAAATAATGATATTAAAACTAAATTAATATTATAAAATATAAATATTTTAATTATACCAATAACCAAAGCTAAAGCAGAAAACCCTCTTATCAAAGGTCAAGGTGATATATTTACTATATGAAAAGGATGATAATGCTTTTCCAAAATTAATAATATTCTAAAGCATATAATAACAATAAAATTCTAAAAACAAAACCCTGAATAACAGCAACACCAAATTCTAAAATTAATAAAATATTTTGAAGAATTAAAGATCCAAAAAAACCAAAAAAACTAATCAAACTAATTCTAGATAATAAACCAATAATCAAATGACCTGCTATTATATTAGCTGCTAATCGAATAGATAAAGTAAAAGGTCGAATAATATGACTAATTCTTTCAATTAAAACTATTAAAGGAGATAATATTAAAGGACTTCCTTCTGGTACCAAATGAGCACATCTCATTTTAAAATTTTTTATAAATCCTATAATAAAAAATGATATTCATATAACTAATCCTAATCCTAAAGTAATTATAGGATGAGCCGTTCCAGTAAAAATAAAAGGAAATAAGCCTAGTAAATTTCTCATTATTAAATAACAAAAAGTTGTTACACATAAAAAATTAACAGCTAAATGATTAGGAACAGATACATCTTTAAAAACCTTACTTACCCCTATAAATAATACCTTAAATATTAATATAATTCCTCTCTCCATTAAATAATATTTAAAAGGGAAAAACAGAAAAATTAATATTAAAATAAATCAATTCAATCTTATTCCATAATAAGAAGAAGGATCAAAAACTGAAAAAAGATTTATTATCATTTAACTAAATAATTTAATTCATTAGATTTTTTAATAAAAAAACTTAATGGGTTAAATAATAAAAAATATATATTCAAAAAAACCAATATTAATAATAAAATTATTAAAACAGAAAAAATTCATATTAAAGGTATTAACTGAGGAATATAACCCTACTTTAGTCTGACAAACTAATATTATATTAACTAAATTTCTCCTAATTAATTTAAGAGATTAACGCTTTAAACTCAGCCACTTTACCTAAATTCAATTTACTAAAAACTCTAAACGAGGAATAACTATTATTAAAATAGGTATAAATCTATGATTAGCTCCACAAATCTCAGAACATTGCCCAAAAAACAAACCTATTCGATTAAATCTTATAAATAATTGATTTAATCGACCTGGAATAGCATCAACTTTTACCCCTAAAGAAGGAATAGTTCAAGAATGAATTACATCTATTCTTGAAACAATCATTCGAACATTCGTTATAAAAGGAATAACTAAACAATTATCTACATTCAATAATCGAAAAATACATTCTTTATTAGATAATATATAAGAATCAAAAAACCTTAACCCTAAATCACTATATTCATAAGATCAATATCATTGATGCCCTAACACTTTTAAAGTTATATCAAAATCTTCACTTTCCTCTATTAAATAAAGAAGACGAAGAGAAGGAAAAGCAATAAATAATAAAAAAACTGCAGGAATAACAGTTCAAATTCTTTCTAATCTCTGTCCATGAAATATTCCTAAATCATAAAACTTTGTTAAACATCTATTTATTAAAATATATCCTACTATTACTATAATCATTACTATAACTACTATAATATGATCATGAAAAAAAATTAACTGCTCCATAACTGAAGAAACACTATTTTGAAACAATAATCTACTTCAAGTTGGCAAAATTTCTTAATAAATTTAATTGATTATAAGTATGATCTAAAGGAGGAACATTATTCATTCATTCCAGAGAAGATCTAATAAAATATTCTCTACCATTAGAATTCTTTAAAATGAAAGATTCTCAAATAATATATATAAATAAAATTACACCAAATAAAGATAATAAAGATCCTATTGAAGAAACTATATTCCAAAAGACAAAAGCATCCGGATAATCAGAATAACGACGTGGTATCCCATTTAACCCTAAAAAATGTTGTGGAAAAAAAGTAAGATTAACTCCTAAAAATATAATATAAAACTGAAATTTAGAAAGTTTTTCTCTTAAAGAAACACCAAAAAAAAGAGGAAATCAATACGTAATTCCAGCCAAAATAGCAAAAACAGCTCCTATTCTTAATACATAATGGAAATGAGCTACTACATAATAAGTATCATGTAAAATAATATCTAAAGAAGAATTAGACAAAACTACTCCTGTAATTCCTCCTAAAGTAAATAAAAATACAAATCCTACACATCATATCAAAGAAGAAGTTATTTTAAAATAAGATCCATGTAAAGTAGCTATTCAACTAAAAACCTTAATCCCAGTAGGGACAGCAATAATTATAGTAGCAGCAGTGAAATAAGCCCGCGTATCCACATCTATTCCTACTGAAAATATATGATGTGCCCACACAACAAATCCTATACCACCAATTCCTGCTATAGCATAAATCATCCCTAAACTCCCAAAAGGTTCTCGCTTTCCTACAGAAGAACTAATTACATGAGAAACAATACCAAACCCAGGTAAGATTAAAATATATACTTCTGGGTGACCAAAAAACCAAAATAAATGTTGAAATAAAATAGGATCTCCTCCTCCGGCAGGATCAAAAAAAGAAGTATTAAAATTACGATCTGTTAATAACATAGTAATAGCTCCTGCTAACACAGGTAAAGATAATAATAATAATACTGCAGTAATTAATACAGATCATACAAATAAAGGAACTTTTTCTATACTTATTCCAACTCTTCGTATATTAATAATAGTAGAGATAAAATTTACAGCTCCTATAATAGAAGAAGCTCCAGCTAGATGAAGAGAAAAAATAGCAAAATCTATAGATCTTCCTATATGTCCCACTCTAGAAGCCAACGGAGGATATACAGTTCACCCTGCTCCTACACCTATCTCAACCATAGAAGATATAAATAACAAAAACAAAGAAGGAGGTAACAATCAAAAAGATAAATTATTTATACGAGGAAATGATATATCAGGAGCCCCTAATATTAAAGGAACTAATCAATTTCCAAATCCTCCAATTAAAATAGGTATAACTATAAAAAAAATTATTACAAAAGCATGAGCAGTAACAATAACATTATATAAATGATCATTTCCTAATAATCTTCCAGAATTACCTAACTCTATACGAATTAATACTCTTATAGCAGTTCCTACTATAGCAGATCAAGCCCCAAATAATAAATATAAAGTCCCAATATCTTTGTGATTAGTTGAATATATTCATCGCAGTAAATTAGTTTATAAAACCTTAAATTGCAAATTTAAATTATCAACAAATAAATCATTTAGATGATGAACTGTAAATTCATATTAGATTATATATATATATATATATATATTGGGAGAAAAATGCATTAGAATTAGAATCTAATTAATCTTAATAATTACATTTCCAACTTTGAAGGTTAATAGATTATTATCTTACTTTAATTAAATAATAATAAAAACTATAAATATTCTCCCTAATAAAAATCCAAGTCTTCTTAAAATATCAACCCAATAATATTTTATATTAATTTTATTATCTCATTTCAATCAAAATCTATTTTGAACCCCATCTAATAAATAATCATACAATAGACGAAAGTAAATATAAAATATTACAACAGATAAAATAACTAAAACCAAAAATACATAATATCTTAAAAATTTTATAACTCTTAAAGCATATCATTTTACAAAAAACCCTAATATAGGCGGTATACCACCTATTCTTAATATCAAAAATATAAAAAAAAATATATATTTTAATTTAATTAATTCGCCTAAAAAAACCACATTATTGTATTTTAAAAAAAAAACTAAAGGACCTAATATTAATATATATATAAATATATATATTATCCAAGCAAAATCCCCAGTTATATTGCACATAATAATTCAACCTAAATGAAAAATAAAAAAATATGCTAATAAACGCTTTAAATTATTTTGATTGAAAGAACCAAAAACTCCAATAAATAATCTTATTAAACCAATTAATACTATTAAATAATCTATAAAAACATTTATTAAAATTAAAGGAATAAATTTTTGAAATGTCAATAAAACAAAATAAAACACTCAAAAAACCATTATTCTTAAAGAAGGAAATCAAAAGAAAAAAGGACCAGCACCAATTTTATATCTTATAATTAAACACACTGCTCTTTTCAAATTTTCCATTCCTAAATAAAATATTCCTATAAATATACCTGATCCTAATCTTTGAATAAAAAAATATTTTAAACATAATTCAAATCTATTTATATCATATTGATTATAAATAAAAATAATAAACATAATTATATTAACTTCTAAACCTAACCAAATCAAAAATCAATCATCTCTATTTATTACTAGATGAAATCTAATTAAATATATTAAAAAATATAAAAACAATCTAAACAAAAAGATTTAATTCATTTATGAGGTATGAACTCATTAGCTTAAAATAGCTGACTTTA